GGTTAATCCCGCCGTAGACCAAGTTATTATTGCAAAAATTGCTGAATATAACCAACTATCATTAAGAATTTCATCTTTGGACCAAAAACAAGCAAGAGGTGGAATACCACAAAGAGAAAGTGTGCCTAATAAAAAAGCACTTTTGGTAATTGGTACATGTTTTTTTAAACCTCCCATAAAAACCATATTTTGACTTTTAGTCGGAGAATAACCAACAATAGTTTGCATTGAATGAATAACAGAACCCGATCCCAAAAACAATAATGCTTTCGAATAAGCATGAGTAATCAAATGAAATAAAGCACTTCGAGAAGACCCCATACCTAGAGCTAACATCATATAACCCAATTGCGACATGGTGGAATAGGCTAAACCCCTCTTAATGTCTTTTTGAGCAAGAGCTAAAGTAGCTCCAAAAAATAGTGTTATTATCCCTATTAAAGAGATTAAATTCATTATGTGAGGTATAATAATGAAAAGAGGTAAAAGTCGAGCTACAAGGAAAATTCCCGCGGCTACCATAGTAGCGGCATGGATAAGAGCCGAAATAGGAGTCGGTCCTTCCATCGCATCTGGTAACCATACATGAAGAGGGAATTGTGCCGATTTCGAAACGGCACCAGAAAAGAATAAAACAGTGCACCACGTAACAAATAAAAAATTTAACTCATTATGAAAAATCAAGTTATTGAATATTTGAAATAAATCCCGAAATTCAAAACTCCCTGTTATCCAATAAAAACCCAAAATTCCCAATAATAAACCAAAATCCCCAACACGATTAGTTACAAACGCTTTTTGACAAGCATTTGCTGCAACAGGACGTGTGAACCAAAATCCTATTAAGAGATATGAACACATTCCTACTAATTCCCAAAAAATATAAATTTGTATCAAATTGGAACTAGTAACTAATCCCAACATGGCAGTACTGAAAAAACTCATATAAGCAAAAAATCTCAAATATCCACGATCATGAAACATATAATTATCACTATAAATAAGAACCAAAATTCCAACAGTAGTGATTAATATTGACATAATAGAAGTAAGCGGATCGATTAAGTAGCCAAATTCTAAAGACAAATCATTATTGAGAATCCAAGACCAGACATATTGATAGGTAGCACGGCTATTTAGTTGCTGAATCGAGAAATGGATCGAAAAAATCATGACTATACTTAATACTAAAACACTTTGAAAAGCCCACATACGACGAAGACTTTGTGTTGCCGACGGAAAAAGAAGAAGTCCCACTCCGATTAATATAGGAACTGAAAGGGGAAGGAAAGGTATTATCCATGCATATTGATATGTTTGTTCCATAAAAAAAAGTTTTTTAGTCGGAATTAATTGCTTCCGATTAACTAGACCCCACCCCTTTCAAAAGGGATCAATAAAAAAATCAAAATATGCACTAACTAAAAAAAATTAACGTAAATAAAAATTTAGCATTTGATACTCGTACTTATTCTGTATCTGAGTTTTTTGAAATAGTTCAAATATTCAACTCAAGAAGTTAGACGTGGTCAAATAATATGACCAAGTTCCGTAAAAAATAAAATACTTCTTTATTTAAAATATATTTGTATTTTGAAAATATAAAAATTTAGGAAGAGATCAAAAATAAAAATAGAAATTTTCCTAACAATACAATGGTTTTTTGTATAGCAACCATCAGGAATTACACTCATAAAGTACTTGATTCTGATATCAATCGTGGAATTCACTAATGTCATCGGCTTAATAACTCGTTATTTTTTTTAGTTTCACTGTAGTTAGTTTATTTCAACTTATTAACTAATTCCTTATGAGATTGATTATGATTCTTTTTTTTAGTTCCACGAATTAGATTTATATATCATAGCTTATTATAGAAATATCTGAGAAAAAACAAAAAATAAAAGTACTACTAACCCAGACAACTTATTTGTTCTTAGAAGCCTTCTAGAGTATAAAAACCTTTTTGAACAAATAAATTTGTAGGAATTTTGTATACAAGGTTCATATATTGAGATTTTTTTGTGATGATAAGGACTAAAAGAATAACTAGATAATGAATAGTAACTAAGGATTCTTTTGAACAATAGATGTCGTTCACATCCAACTATAACACTGAGTCACCTCTTCGTTTTGAAATGGCAGTTCCAAAAAAACGCACTTCTAGATCAAAAAAGCGTATTCGTAAAAATATTTGGAAAAGGAAGGGATATTCATCGGCGTTAAAAGCTTTGTCATTAGGAAAATCTCTTTCTACTGGCAAATCAAAAAGTTTTTTTATGCGACAAGAAAATTTGTGATGTTCATATGTAAAAATGGAACATTAAGAATTTGAAAATTTCGAAAATTATAAGAAAAATACAATAAGAAAAAACAAGGTTTTACCTTTTTTAGGACTCTATTTTTCATTTTGTTGGTGGGGAGTCTTATTTTCCCCATCGACCTTTTTGTTATAATTCAAGTGCTAATAATATTTTTTTCTTTATCTATATATCTCAATATCTCAAGAATTTTGATTTTTGATTTCAGCCCGACCAATAAAAGAAGAAAACTCTCGGTATATTATATACAAACTTATATACAAACAATGTCTTACGTTGGAAAAATTCAAAAGGGGTTTCTTTTATGTTCCGCAAGAAAATGAATTTTGTTGTTTTAAATTTCTGCAAGAAGTTAAATGGGAACTAATTGTTATTCCAAAATTTTTAGTGACACTGTCAATCTTGACAATTCAATATAAATACCCTATTATGGGTTCAAACAAGCCGCTATGGTGAAATCGGTAGACACGCTGCTCTTAGGAAGCAGTGCTAAAGCATCTCGGTTCGAGTCCGAGTAGCGGCATGCCGTCTTCAAAACACCAGACAATAGATCTTATAATAAAAAATGAATTCAATTCCCGCTTTTCATTTATTACTTAAATTAAGGGATTACTCTTTTTTTTATGATATTTTCAACCTTAGAGCATATATTAAATCATATTTCCTTTTCAATTGTTTCAATTGTCATTTCAATTAGGTTGCTCAACCTATTGGTCACTGAACTCATAAAACCATATGAGTTATCAGAAAAGGCCATGATACCGACCTTTTTGTGTTTAACCGGATTATTAGTGATTCGTTGGATTTATTCCGGCCATTTTCCACTAAGTGATTTATACGAATCATTAATCTTTCTTTCGTGGAGTTTCTCCCTTATTCATATAGTGGCCTATTTCAAAAAAAATAAAAATCTAAGCACAATAACCGCCTCGAGTACTATTTTTACCCAAGGCTTTGCTACTTCAAGTCTTTTAAGTGAAATACAGAAACCTTCAATATTAGTCCCTGCGCTCCAATCCGAGTGGTTAATAATGCATGTAAGTATGATGATATTGAGCTATGCCGCTCTTCTGTGTGGATCATTATTATCCGCTGCACTTCTAGTCTTTACATTTCGAAAGAAACGTAATCGGTTTTTAAAATCATTTTCGTTTGACGAAATCCAATATAGCTATGACAGAAGTACTATTTTAAGAAATACTTCTTTTTTTTCTGGTAAGAATTATTACAAGAGCCAATTAATTCAACAGGTGGATTTTTGGAGTTATCGTGTGATTAGTCTAGGATTTCTTTTTTTAACTACGGGTATTATTTCAGGAGCAGTCTGGGCGAATGAAGCGTGGGGATCATATTGGAGTTGGGACCCAAAAGAAATTTGGGCCTTTATTACTTGGATGATATTCGCTATTTATTTACATATTCGAACAAATAAGAATTTCCCGGGTGAAAATTCCGCACTGGTGGCGACTCTGGGGTTTCTGATAATTTGGATATGCTATTTTGGAGTTAATCTATTAGGAATAGGGCTACATAGTTATGGTTCATTTACATTAACGTCTAGCTAAGGAAGCTTCTTACGAATACAAACTAACGCGAGCTGTCTATAAAAAACTTTGTAACGAACTGCGTGAATCCAGTATCAATAGTGTAGTAATTTGCGCGGTTCTCGCTAAAGACCGCGCATATCGGGTTAAAATAAAAATTCATTTTTTTCACTTTGATTGAAAAGAATAGAAAAAAATCATTCTTTTTCTATTCTCCGACAAGTTTTTTAAAATTCTCTCAATTTTTCTTTAGTAAAAATCTCTATAAAAAACTAGATAAAAGAACTTCAACCTTCTCAACTGAGAGTGACAGAACAAAATCCGGGTAGATTCCAATCCCTATTATGGGTAGAAAGATAGCGATTGAAACAAACAACTCACGCGGGCCAAAATCAAAAAGATAAGAAGTAGGGGCATTAAATAGCTTGGATCCATAGAACATCTGGCGTGACATAGATAATGAATAAATAGGCGTTAATATCATTCCAATTGCTATTACAAAAGTCAGTAGAATTTTTGGCATGAAAAAATATTTTTGACTGGTAATTAGCCCCCACAATACGATTAATTCGGCAACAAAACCACTCATACCTGGTAATGCGAGGGAGCCCATAGAAAAGCTACTAAACATTGTAAATATTTTTGGCATTGGGATAGCTAGGCCGCCCATTTCGTCGAGATAAACAAGACGTATTCTATCATAACTTGTTCCTGCCAAGAAAAAAAAGGCCGCCCCAATAAATCCGTGAGAAATGATTTGTAAAATGGCTCCATTGAGTCCTGCGTCGGTTATAGAACCAATTCCTATAAGTATCAAACCCATATGCGATACAGAAGAATAGGCTATTCTTTTTTTAAAATTACGTTGACCAGAAGAAGTTAAAGCTGCATAGATTATTTGTATTGTGCCTATTATCATCAACCATGGAGAAAAAATAGAATGAGCATGAGGTAATAATTCCATATTAATCCGAATCAACCCATATGCTCCCATTTTTAATAAGATTCCGGCTAAAAGCATACAAGTACTGTAATGAGCTTCGCCATGGGTATCAGGTAACCATGTATGGAAAGGTAGAATCGGCAATTTGACAGCAAACGAAATCAAAAATCCAATATAAAATAGTATTTCCAA